CATAATATGGGTTTGAACGGAGCTGATTCATTCATTAGTAAAGCCGAAGTCAATGGGGGCCCCTTTGTGAAAAAGTTAAGACCCAGGGCTAGAGGACGTAGTTATCCGATAAAAAGACCCACTTGTCATATAACAATTGTATTAAAAGATAAATCGAAATTTTAGAGATTCATCTAAAATTTCGATTTATCTTTAGAAAAAAAAATGGATGAAAAGATAATAGAATAAAAAAATATGGGACAAAAAATAAATCCACTTGGTTTCAGACTTGGTACAACCCAAAATCATCATTCCTTTTGGTTCGCACAACCAAAAACTTTTTTTGTAGGTCTACAAGAAGATGAGAAAATACGGAATTGTATCAAGAACTATGTACAAAAAAATAAGAGAATATCCCCAGGTTTCGAAGGAATTGGAATTGCACGAATAGAAATTCAAAAAAGAATCGATTTGATCCAGGTCATAATCTATATTGGGTTTCCCAATTTATTAATAGAGGGCCGAACGCGAGGGATCGAAGAATTACAGATGAATGTACAAAAAGAGTTGCATTCTGTGAACCGAAGACTCAATATTGCTATCACAAGAATTGAAAAACCTTATGGACACCCTAATATTCTTGCAGAATATATGGCTTCACAATTAAGAAATAGAGTTTCGTTTCGAAAGGCAATGAAAAGAGCTATTGAATTAACTGAACAAACAGATACAAAGGGAATTCAAATACAAATTGCAGGGCGTATCGACGGAAAAGAAATTGCACGTGTCGAATGGATCAGAGAAGGTAGAGTTCCTCTACAAACAATTCGTGCTAAAATTGATCATTGTTCCTATACAATTCGAACTATCCATGGAGTATTAGGCCTAAAAATTTGGATATTTGTGAACGAGGAATAATAGACCTTTTTTTATCTTGCCATTCTGTCCAGTGATAGAACAAAAAATTAGAAACTATTTCTGTTTTTTTACTTTTTCCGTTAAATCAAACAAAAATAAACAATTCTAATTATAATTATATAAGGTTGAATAAAAAATAGATTAATCTTACTTTTGCTATAATTTATAATTGCTATGCTTAGTGTGTGACTCGTTAGTTTTTTCTTTAGAGTTTAAAGCTGGGCTTCAAAAAAAAGACTGACCCCCACTATAAACTTAATAACTATATAAAATAAAACAATAAAATAAACGAAAAACTAATAACCAACTTATTGCTTCGTATTGTCGAGATCCCAAGAAACAGTCACTATATGACTGAATGACTGAATCAATCATATAGTTGTAACAACTGAAATTTTCATAAAAAAAAATCTGATTATGGATTTTGAAGAAAAAAATAAAGGGATGCGGATAAATGGAAAGGTGATAGAAAGAGAGAACAAAAATATCAATGATAGATGATTCCAATATGTATGGTCTATGAATCACCTCATAAAAGGCAGTGTGATAAAGCATTAATATTGATATATTAATATATATAATAATACAAATAATAAAGTATAATATAAATAATAAAGAGCCCTGGGTTAATAGAAACTGAGGAGATTGGCTCGGGAACAAATTTTGTTGGGAGCTCCGTTGCAGAGTTCAGGCCTAACCATTAATGGAGAAGCTATAGGAACGACGAAACCTGTAACTATATAAGATTCTACTATTAAAATATAAATAAAATATAAAAGAAAAATGAATCCTAATAATTCATCGGGCGGGATGGCGGAACGAACCAAGAACAAATTGATTTACTCTGAGAGGTCATGGATTGATCCTACGAATGAAGCAGGAAAGAGTCAATATCCGCCCGCGAAACCCTTATTTATTTATTGTATTACAATACAATATTGGCTTGACTCGATAAGAGTAAAAAAAAAATAGGGATTCGTTATAAAAAATAAGCATTATCTATAAATATACACATATAGCCATATATGGAGCTTCCTATGTAATAAATGAAATATCAATAAATCCCATTACTTAGTTTAGTGTACTAATTATTAAATAGATGTGTATCTGTATCGAATCTTTTCATTCGCGAGGAGCTGGATGAGAGGAAACTCTCATGTCCGGTTCTGTAGTAGAGGTGGGATTAATAAAAAACCATCAACTATAACCCTAAAAGAACTAGATTTCGTAAGCACCATAGAGGAAGAATGAAGGGAATATCTTGTCGGGGCAATCATATTAGTTTCGGCAGATATGCTCTTCAGGCACTTGAACCTGCTTGGATCACAGCTAGACAAATAGAAGCAGGGCGAAGAGCAATGACACGATATGCACGTCGTGGTGGAAAAATATGGGTACGTATATTTCCAGACAAACCTGTTACAATAAGACCTACGGAAACACGTATGGGTTCGGGGAAAGGATCTCCCGAATATTGGGTATCCGTTGTTAAACCAGGCCGAATACTTTATGAAATGGGTGGAGTATCAGAAACTGTAGCCAGAGCAGCTATCTCAATAGCTGCGTGCAAAATGCCTATACGAACTCAATTTATTATTTCAGGATAGGGATATAGAACTAAAGATAAACAAAAGGGGTATTGAGGATGAAAAAACAACCGCGGGTTTATTTATTTCTAGACAAACACTATTTCTTTTTTTCCTCATTCTTTGCATTGAAATAACAGATTCAAATAAAAATGATATGATTCAACCTCAGACCCTTTTGAATGTAGCAGATAACAGCGGAGCTCGAGAATTGATGTGTATTCGAATCATAGGAGCTGGTAATCATCGATATGCTCATATTGGTGACGTTATTGTTGCTGTAATCAAAGAAGCAGTGCCCAATATGCCTCTAGAAAGATCAGAAGTAATTCGAGCTGTAATTGTACGTACATGTAAAGAACTCAAACGTGACAACGGTATGATAATACGATATGATGACAATGCTGCGGTTGTCATTGATCAAGAAGGAAATCCAAAAGGAACTCGAGTTTTTGGCGCGATTGCTCGGGAATTGAGACAGTTGAATTTTACTAAAATAGTTTCATTAGCTCCTGAAGTATTATAAATACTAGTAGATGAAACTATGATATAGTTATAGTGGGATATCTGAAATGGATTAAATTAATAGATTGTGTTTCACGCATATACTTTTAATAATTAATAATTGAAATTGAATAATTAAAAATAAAAAAACATGTTGATTATATCAAAATTAAGAAGCACCAATAATTAGAATTCGTCATGGGCAGAGACGCTATTGCTGATATAATAACTTCTATAAGAAATGCTGACATGAGTAAAAACGGAACGGTTCGAATAGCATCCACTAATATCACCGAAAACATTGTTAAAATACTCCTACAAGAAGGTTTTATTGAAAACGTTCGGAAACATCAGGAAAGTAACAAAGATTTCTTGGTTTCAACCTTGCGCCATAGAAGGACTAGGAAAGGAATATATAGAACTATTTTAAAACGTATCAGTCGACCTGGTCTACGAATCTATTCCAACTATCAAAAAATTCCTAAGATTTTAGGTGGAATGGGAATTGTAATTCTTTCCACTTCTCGAGGCATAATGACAGATCGAGAAGCTAGACTAGAAAAAATTGGAGGAGAAATTTTGTGCTATATATGGTGATCTTCCTCCGGTATCCTAATTTGATCTCTAACTTCCTATTTGTGAAATAGAGAGGAAAAGTGAGTTATATAACTCTTCCTCCATTAGTTGATGATATTTCAAGGGGTTACCTGGATGAAAGAACAAAAATTGATTCATGAAGGTTTAATTACTGAATCACTTCCCAACGCCGGGTCCGTTTAGATAATGAAGATCTAATTCTAGGTTATATTTCAGGGAGGATCCGACGCAGTTTGATACGGATACTGCCGGGAGATAGAGTAAAAATCTAAATAAGTCGGTATGATTCAACTAGAGGACGTATAATTTATAGACTCCGCAGCAAAGATTCGAGCGATTAAATGATTTTTGAAAACATTCCTTTGGTGAGAGATACAACTCGAAGCTAAAAAATAAAATACAAGAGACTTATTTTCTTCCAAGGAATAGATTTCAAATTAAGGTAAGGAGTGAGAAATATGAAAATAAGAGCTTCCGTTCGTAAAATTTGTGAAAAATGTCGACTGATCCGTAGGCGCGGACGAATTATAGTGATTTGTTCCAATCCGAGACATAAACAGAGACAAGGATAATCTTTCTTTTATAAAATTTCTCAAAGAAGGGCCATGTAAAAATAAAGGATCTGTTTTAACATGAAATGGATATCTCCGTATCTTTCTGTATATTTCTGATTCATATTTATGAGATGAAAAAATATGGCAAAACCTATACCAAAAATTGGTTCGCGTAGGAATGGACGTATTGGTTCACGTAAGAATGAACGTAGAATACCAAAAGGGGTTATTCATGTTCAAGCGAGTTTCAACAATACTATTGTAACTGTTACAGATGTACGAGGTCGGGTGGTTTCTTGGGCCTCCGCCGGTACTTCTGGATTCAAAGGCACAAGAAGAAAGACACCCTATGCTGCTCAAGCCGCCGCTTCAAATGCTATTCGTACTTCAGTTGATCAGGGTATGCAACGAGCAGAAGTTATGATAAAGGGTCCTGGTCTCGGAAGAGACGCAGCATTACGGGCCATTCGTAGAAGTGGTATACTATTAAGTTTCGTACGTGATGTAACACCTATGCCACATAATGGATGTCGACCTCCTAAAAAAAGACGTGTGTAAAAATAAGAATTAAACGGATTGCAAGAGAAATAAATGATTCAATGATCTGATCAAATAATAATATTTAGTATGGTTCGAGAGGAAATAGCAGGATCCACTCGAACACTACAGTGGAAATGTGTTGAATCAAGAGTAGACGGTAAGCGTCTTTATTATGGTCGTTTCATTCTGTCCCCGCTCATGAAAGGGCAAGCCGATACCATAGGTATTGCCATGCGAAGGGCTCTACTTGGAGAAATAGAAGGAACATGTATCACACGTGCAAAATCTGAGAGGGTGCCGCATGAATATTCTACGATAGTAG